TAATGAAATAACATCACTAAGACTAAGTGACTAGTACAAAAGATTCGTTATTTACTCAACTTTTTAGGAAGATGTCGAAAATAGAAATTTCAATTATTATTACTCTTACAATAATTTATATCGAGACAGCACAAGCAGAAATAAAACACTAAAAAAAAAGATTTCATTTGGATATAAATCATAGGATGAACTAAGTTATCTTAATTAAATAATAACTCCCTTTAATTATTTAATTTATTCAATTATTCAAAATAATTAATTAGGTCATTGTGACATTGATTAAATGAATTGGTTTCTATTTCAATAAAACATGTTTACAGGAAGTAACCCACGACATGCTTTTTTTTTTCAATTTTCAAAACTAAAAGAAAAAATTACTAAAATGTCGTTTATAAAGCTATGTTATATATAATTACTAATTTCATTCGAATTTGTAAATTGTAATTCAGTTTCTTTTTTTATAGATCTTGGTCAATTAAAAATCACATGATGACATATCATATATATTTTTGATTTTTATTTGAGAAATTTTTTATTCTATTTCAAAAAAAAAATTATGGTTTTTTAAAAAGAGAATGCTATAAAGAAAAAAATCGATATAGTAAAAAATGACTTCTTTTGAACAATAGATGTCTTTCACATCCAATAGAATAGTGAGTAATCTCTTTATTTTCAAATGGCAGTTCCAAAAAAACGTACTTCTATATCAAAAAAACGTATTCGTAAAAATATTTGGAAAAAAAAAGGATATTGGGCGGCTTTAAAAGCCTTTTCGTTGGGCAAATCTCTTTCCACTGGGCAGTCAAAAAGTTTTTTTGTGCGACAAAAAAATAAGTAATAAGAAATTGTGATAATTTGAATCTACGCGACTCAAAAAGTTGTCGAATTTTATGGAGACTATAAAATGACTTAGTTCCATTGTCTATTGTTTTGACCTAATCAATATGAAATTATTTTTGCATTCGAGTCTTATAATTTGCAGAATGCTAATTGTTTATTATTGAATTCGTAAAAAAGAAAAAGAATAAAATACGTTTTTTAAGTTCTATCCCCCTATACGGGGGTAGAACTAGTTAATTATAATGGGTCAATTTCCGAACAGGAGAAATCTCACTAAAGGCCGAAGGTAAATAAAGTGATACTCGAAACGAAAAAAATGACTCTTCAAATTACTAGTTAGTTTTATTCATCAATTTTCTTTTTTCTTAAAAAAAAATTTCAATATTCTATTGAATTCATTTTTTCAGTCTCGACTATTGAATAGGAATACGCTATTATAAGTTTGAGCGAGCCGCTATGGTGAAATTGGTAGACACGCTGCTCTTAGGAAGCAGTGCTAGAGCATCTCGGTTCGAGTCCGAGTGGCGGCATGCCCTCTTCTAAAAAAAAGAAAATAGATTCTATAATAAATTCAATTACTGATTGTCACTTCGTAATTAAGGGACCCCCCTTTACTTTATTTTTATGATATTTTTAACTTTAGAGCATATATTAACTCATATTTCCTTTTCGATTGTTTCAATTGTAATTACAATTCATTTAATAACCTTATTAGTCGATGAAATCGTAAAACTATCTGATTCGTCAAAAAGGGGCATGATCGCAACTTTTTTATGTATAACAGGATTATTAGCCATTCGTTGGATTTATTCGGGACATTTTCCATTAAGTAATTTATATGAATCATTAATCTTTCTTTCATGGAGTTTATCCATTATTCATATTGTTCCGTATTTAAAAAAAAGGAAAAATAATTTAAGTATAATAACTGCACCAAGTGTTCTTTTTACACAGGGCTTTGCTACTTCAGGTCTTTTAACTGAAATACATCAATCCGAAATATTAGTACCGGCTCTCCAATCTGAGTGGTTAATAATGCACGTAAGTATGATGGTATTGGGTTATGCAGCTCTTTTATGCGGATCATTATTATCAGTAGCACTTTTAGTAATTACATTTCGAAAAGGTATAACACTTTTTTATAATAAAAATTATGTATTAAATTTCAATGAATCTTTTTCCTTTGGTGAAATTCAATACATTAATAAAACAAACAATTTTTTTGGAAATACTTCCCCTTTTTCTTCTAAAAATTATTATAGATCCCAGTTGATTCAACAATTGGATTATTGGGGTTATCGTGTTATTAGTATAGGTTTTATCTTTTTAACCATAGGGATTCTTTCGGGAGCCGTATGGGCTAATGAAGCATGGGGGTCATATTGGAATTGGGACCCAAAAGAAATTTGGGCATTTATTACTTGGACCGTATTCGCAATTTATTTACATAGCCGAACAAATAAAAAATGGCCCCCGGCAAATTCTGCGATTGTGGCCGCTGTTGGCTTTCTTATAATTTGGATATGTTACTTTGGGGTCAATCTGTTAGGAATTGGGTTACATAGTTATGGTTCATTTATATTAATGGCTAAAGAAAGTATCTAACGAATAGCAACAAAATACAACCTATTTTAAAAAAGTCTAAAAAAACTTTGTGTAA